AGTTTTAGTTTTATCTTTTCTCCCACCTTCAGAAGAATAAAGCATAGGCATTTCCGCTATCATTATAATTTTCTGAAAGGTAACTATCTCGATTTCATATTTCATATATAAATTTCTATAGAATCTTTGAAAAAGACTTCCTTTCATAAGAAAGAAAAGACTTACTATCTTTGGGATCTGATTCTACACCGCTGCTCAATAACTTAGGGGATCGACTCTATTACATAAGTTGATTCCTAACTTTTATCTCATATCGTGACATAAGTAAGCAGTTCTTATTGTATCGGCCCAAAACCTCACTAATTGATCTTTACGATGCTTATTCTATCAATTTAGATCCTTTATTTATCCATCGATTAAAGGATCTAGGCATATTTATTTCTTCATATTTCGACTTCTATGAAGTTTCTTTCTTTTTACTTTTTATTTGCTACAGCTGATAAAAATCGTTGTTTTGGACACGATAAATATGATATGTAGAAAGCCTATTTTCTAGTATTTATTAGTTATTAGTTATTAGTATTAGCGGATTTGTTCTTTCTTTCCTTTTTTTTCTTTCTATAGTGGAGATAGTCGCACGTAATGACAGATCACGGCCATATTATTTAAAGCTTGTGGTAAGAAAGGGTTTCGTTCTAATGCCCTAAAATAATATTCCAAAGCTTTCGTATGTTCTCCATTCCTTGTGTGTATAAGGCCTATGTTATAGAGTATATAACTTCTATCATAGGGATCAATTTCTAGTCGCATAGCTTCATAATAATTCTGTAAAGCTTCCGCATAATTTCCTTCGGATTGAGCCGACATCCGTTACGGTCGTCATTCGATTCAAAGAATCTCCGTTCCAGAACCGTACGTGAGATTTTCATCTCATACGGCTCCTCCTTTTTTATTTTTTATGTGCATAATGAGAATAATACATGAAATCAAAAAGATTGAAATTATTTCATTATGAACCGAACGGGGCTAGTGTTTTTACAAGAAATCTCTAGCCAACCTTCCTGTAAAAGATCTTTTCTTAATATCAAGTATCTTGGTACTAGATAAAAATGATAACTCTAACAATTTCTTTGTTCTTAACACCCCTAAATTTCCAGGAATTAGTCACTTCAACAGTCTTCGATGGTTATACGGTTATCCAAAATACGAACGAGATGGATGTTTGTTGTACCAACCATTCTTGTTAGTCCCGATTCCGATAAAGAAAAGGTAAAATTTGATAACAAAGTTTTCATATTGTTGATTCCTGGGCGTAGTGCTTCTTCCCCTATGCTGCCTATTGGTACTAGTGGAGTAAGATTGACCTAACCCATACCATAGGTGTAACCTTTCGCTCAATACTAGAATCTACAATTGAAGCATCTGAGGCTGCATTAATCGGGGATACACGACAGAAGGAATTGTTTTATTTACAAACTTCACCTTCACGATAAGCGTAGATTTATTTCAATCATTTTTTTTCTTTCTCTCCCGAATAATGTATCTTTCTCCGAAGACTGAAAACGGTAAATAAAAAAAAAACATCAAATCGCACCATCTCTGTAATAGGTGAATGCCTCTTTTTCTCCTGAAGTTGTCGGAATTATTCGTAATAAGATATTGGCTACAATTGAAAAGGTCTTATCAATAAAATTTCCATTTATCCGAGATCTGGGCATAGGTAGCAATCCATTCTATAATTTCTTTTACTTACCTCTTGTGAGAAAATGATCCCACAAGCAAAGGAATTATACAGTACGAAATAACATAAAAAAAAGAATCAAAAAGAATCATTAAAAAAAAAGGATATGACCTTCTATTCAAATTATTATTATTATTTTTGAAAGGAATCAATAAAAAAAATTAGATTTAATTTAATCCAAATGTAGTAGTATAAGAATGAAAGGAACTATTCCGATTTTATCAAAGTTAAAGAATCAAAGAATTTATCTTACAGATTAGGATAATTAGAGAAATTTTAATTGATATGCTCCAAAGAGTAAAAAGACTCGAATGATCATTCTATGATGAACCGTCTGTTTTGTGTTGTGTGCATTACATAGTGGGTATACACTATAACAATCAAATATAAAAATTCCTGTGATGATTCATTAATTTGGAATAGATCCATGGGGGTAAGGAGTTATTATTGGAAAATCTAAAACTGGAAAAGAATTTTAGAAGTTTTATGAACATGGAATCATCGTCTAAAAAACGAAATATAACCATGATTTATAAATAGAATCATGATCTAAAAGAAAAGTATCCATTAAACATAGTAAAAAAAAAAATGGATCGATTGATTCATTCTAATTCATTGATTTAATCTGGTATAAAATTGATTTTATTTAGTATAAATAAAGAATAACTATTGCAAAAAAATGGGAGCGCCATCTTCACAAAAATGAAATGAATAGATATATATCTTTTTTTTAACAGTTTTTAACAGTTTTTCACAAAAAAAAATGGATCTTTATCCCCGGAAGGATTTTTCTTTGATGAAAAGTTTGATAAATTTTTT